GCATTTTCAAAAATAAACTGCCCAAGACTAATTATTGTGGGTCTCTCTTCACAAAAATTACAATGGATAAAATACCAATTCAAATGAAATGGATTCAAAAATTTTTTACTGCATAGATCGGGATTCGAAATCCTTCCATTTTCATCCATTAAAAAATATTGAATTATTTCAAAAGTCTGTTTAAAATTGTCAAATTGAAAATATTCCATTACCAAGATTTGATTATGGGTTAGTAAATGGTAAAAATTCATAATTGGAAGGGCTGTTCCTAAGGAACCCAATGATTTCAATTTACTAACTGAAACTATGGGGGGGTCTCTTTTAAGTGCTTCTTTTATTCCATTGTGATATTTTACACTGTTAAATGGCCCCATTCGAAAACAATTGGATGATGACAAAATTATCAAAGATTGATATTCGTTATTTCTATTCAACAAGGTACGAATAGTTACTTGATTTTGGATAAGGGGTTGTTGAATCCATGCCTTGGAATAAAACGGATTGATATAGGTGCGCCTTGATCCAGTATTATAGATCAACCATGAACCGGATGAATCGTTCCTTTTTCCGGTATACGAAAGGGGGGAGTTGACTAAGTCGATTCTTATAAAATCTCGAATCAGATCATTTGTCCTTACTTGAACAAAGGAAACATGGGCCTCCCCGATAGAATAACCTTTTTTATCGTGGTTCCAATTCAATACTAAACAAGTTCGAACTAATTGACTACTTGTGTCAGGAATTCCAAAAAGGACTTTGCCATTTCCATAAAGAATATAATTGACAACTCGAAATTTCATGTTATCCCTTTCCTGCAAGGGATCCTGAGGAAAAAGTGTTGATAAATTTATACCGTCTGCTATTTCATATGTTTCTACAGGTCGAACCAAAACAAAATACTTTGTCTTGGTCGGTGTGATCCCTTGGACATAAATCCAATTTTTCCATTTATTTTTTGATTCCTTCGAATTTGTTTTTCCCGCTCCCGGTGGTATTAAGATGCTGCTGTGTCGGACTATCCCATCTGTCTCTCCAGGAAAATAAATATCTCCAGAAAATATTTGAAGTTCAATCCTTTTTTTTTTTCTCTCCACTCGGACCAATCCGCCTACTCGGCTTCTTATATTTAAAGTAATTAGTGTATCTCCTACAATGATACTATTATTCCGGACCATTATGGAAGAAGATCCAGGCAAAATATGTACTTCCTCGGGAATGAAAAAAAATGGATCTACTTGCATTTGGTATCTTGGCTTAAATTCTTTTGCCCCTCGATAATCAACCAAATCCTCTTTTTTTACGATTGAATGCACCTCCATAGTCCCATATTTAGTAATTCCTGAGCTGTTTCTTCTGTATTGAGGATCATCGAAATAACCAAGAATACTATTTCTGCGGAAAATACCATTTATGGGTATTTCAACCGAGATATCGGAATCTGAATAGAGCATTGTTTCTTTGTTTCGTTCTTGAATCGACTGGAATGGAAGGATGAATCTATTGCTTCGCCTCTTTGACAATAAATTCGAATTCTGATAGAGAATAGCAGGATATAGTATATTGCAACGACCAGTATATATGATTTGATTTAATTCTGAATAAACAGGAAGATTGCCTTCTTTTTTACCAGAAATATCCGAACGAAAGAGTTTATGTTTCACTTGCTTATTAGTCACTGAGCGGTTAGAACTATATCTTCGTTCCACAGAAAGCGAATCAATGTTCAGTTGATCTTGATCTTTGTGAAGCGAAAAAGGGACTACACTGGATCTGCACGACCCTCCTGCTAATATCCATAAATGGCTTGTTTTTGGTAAGAAATGAACATTACCATATGTAAATTCAGATGCATGGTACACATTGGTACTCCAGTGCATTTCTCCCTCTGAATCAGAATAAATATGTTTTCGAACCTTCTCTTTAAAATTTAAAGTGTATGTTCCTGCCCGAATCTCAGCAATCACTTGTTCGGATTCTACATATTGATCATTTTGGACTAAAAGAAAACTTTTAGGTGGAATATTCACATTATGTAGAATGTCTTCACTCTCAATAGTTATATACAAGTCTATATAACACAGAAAAGCAGGATGTCCGTGACGTGTACGTGTGGGATGAACCAAATCCTCATTAAATTGGATCTTTCCATTAGAGGGGGCTCGTACGTGTTCTGCAGTACCCCCAGTGAATACTCCACCAGTATGAAAAGTTCGTAATGTTAGTTGAGTACCCGGTTCTCCAATAGATTGACCCGCAATAATACCTACAGCTTCGCCCAATTCGACCAGGTCGCCATGAGTAGGACTCCGTCCATAACAGAATCGACAGATCCAAAATATACTCCTACAAGTAAAGGGAGTTCGAATAGATATTGGGTGTATTCGAAAGGTTAAGAATCGATTGACAAGTCCAATACCAATATCTTTATTTCGAATGGCAATGCATCGCGGGCCCATATATATATCGTCTGCTAGTACACGCCCAATCAATGTTTGAATAA